AAAATAAATAAAAAACTCAAATGCTTCCATTGTTTGTTGTGTTGGATCCACAATTCATCCTATGGATCTTTAGGATTGGTCTATTCTTTTATATTCTTTAGTTTCGGATCATGGGCATGTATCCCAACTTCTTCTACCCATCCTGTATATTGTCCTTTTCGTTCCGTGTTGGAATAGGAATTTTTTCCATTAGTAATCGACGAGATTTTACGAAAAAAATTATTCATAACATAAGAGAGAACAAATATTTCTTTTTTTTCGATGCGAATTTGACACAAGATGAAAGAAATCCCTATTTCGAATTTCGATTTCTAATTTCAAAATTTTTATAATAAATTAATTAAATTCAATAAGAGTTCCCTCATATATATCAGCAACTATATCATAGTTAGTTATAGTAAAGGAATATTCTCGATTCTCACAAAATAGAATCGTTTTTTTTTTTCAATACTCACTCCTTATTTTATTAATTAATAATCAATAATCCGAGTTATTAGTTAATAATCCTAGTGATTGGATCCATATGCTTATTCTGATAGGAAATTTAATATTGAAATGATTTTTCATCGAATGACTATTCATCTATTGTATTTTCATGAAAATAGGGACAAGAAAACTCTATGGAAAAATGGTGGTTCAATTCGATGTTGTCTAAGGGGAAATTAGAATACAGGCGTGTCCTACGTAAATCAAGCGACAGGCTTGGTCCTATTGAAAATACGAGTGTAAGTCAGGATGCGGTTCTAAATGATACGATTCATAGTTGGAGTGCTAGTTCTAAGTACAGTAATAGTGATCCTTTAGTAGGTGTCAAGGACATTCTTAATTTTATCTCTGATGACACCTTTTTAGTTAGAGATAGTAATAGGGATATTTATTCCATCTATTTCGATATTCAAAATCAAATTTTTGAGATTGACAATGATCCTTCTTTACTGAGTGAACTAGAAAGTTCTTTTTTTAGTTTTCGTAATTATAGTTATCTGAAGAATGGATCTAAGAATAATGATTCCCACTATGATCGTTACATGGATGATACTAAATATAGTTGGAATAATCACATTAATAGTTGCATTGACTCTTATCTTCGGTCTCAAATCGGTATTGAGAGTTCCATTTTAAGTGGTAGTCACAATTCCAGTGACAGTTACATTTATAATTACATTTGTGGTGAAAGTGGAAATAGTAATGAAAAGGGGAGCTCAAATATAAGAACTGCCGGAAATACTATTGATTCCAATATAAGAGAAAATTCGACTAATTTCGACTTGACTCAAAAATATAGGCATTTGTGGGTTCAATGCGAAAATTGTTATGGATTAAATTATAAGAAATTTTTTAAGTCAAAAATGAATATTTGTGAACAATGTGGATATCATTTGAAAATGAGTAGTTCAGATCGAATCGACCTTTCGATTGATCCAGGTACTTGGGATGCTATGGATGAAGACATGGTTTCGCTGGATCCTATTGAATTTCATTCGGAGGAAGAACCTTATAAAGATCGTATTGATTCTTATCAAAGAAAGACAGGATTAACCGAAGCTGTTCAAACAGGTACAGGTCGACTAAACGGTATTCCCATAGCAATTGGAGTTATGGATTTTCAGTTTATGGGGGGGAGTATGGGATCTGTAGTAGGCGAGAAAATCACCCGCTTGATCGAGTATGCTACCAATCAATTTTTACCTCTTATTCTAGTGTGTGCTTCCGGAGGAGCACGTATGCAAGAAGGAAGTTTGAGCTTGATGCAAATGGCTAAAATATCTGCTGCCTTATATGATTATCAATCAAATAAAAAGTTATTCTATGTATCTATCCTTACATCTCCTACTACTGGTGGGGTGACGGCTAGTTTTGGGATGTTGGGGGATATCATTATTGCCGAACCTAATGCCTACATTGCATTTGCTGGTAAAAGAGTAATTGAACAAACATTGAATAAGACAGTACCTGAAGGTTCACAAGCGGCTGAATATTTATTCCATAAGGGCTTATTCGATCCAATCGTACCACGTAATCCTTTAAAGGGTGTTTTGAGTGAGTTATTGAATCTTCACGCCTTTTTTCCTTTGAATTAAAATTCCATTAAATTAAGTAAAAAGTAAAGTAGTAAGGAGCGCCTTAAGTTCCATTTTTTTATTTGGAGTGAAAAAAATAGTTAGTTTTTGTGAATCAAAGTCAAAATACGAAGAATGTATTTTTTCTTTGATGACATAAGATTTTATTCGAAATTTAGAAAATAAAGAATCATGTGGACAATTCTTTTTTTTATACCGATATAACTGGATTATGATTAGTAATAAGGAAACCTCTATCAACAAGAAAAAAAAGAAAATTCTGCCTTATGCGAAATTCAAATTAGGCAAATAAACCTAATTTGCGTTTTCCTTTTTGATGTGTATGTATATATAATTCAAATATCGAAAATATAGCTATAGAGAGCATCCTTTCTCCCGAGAAATCTCTATTTTGCCTAAGAATCCCTCTTGTTGGATCGAATTCGAGTGAATCTTTCGAGCAAATTTCTAATGAAATAAATAAAAATTGGAATTCAAATGAGAAAACAAGAATGGATTTTCTCATACATATATTTTTTTTTCTATGGCATGTAGAAAGATGAATAAGTCTTATTTATTTTTATTTATTTAAGTATACATATACATTCTTTAATTAGGCATTCCTTGCATTTCTTTATTATATATACTCACTTAGATATACTTAGTATAATTATATACGAATTATAATTATTATAAGCTATCTTTATAACAGGTACAAATAGTACATCGAGGTACCCATTCTATGACAAACTTCCCCTCTATTTTTGTGCCTTTAGTAGGCCTAATATTTCCGGCAATGGCAATGGCTTCTTTATCTCTTCATGTTCAAAAAAACAAGATTGTTTAGATCCGACGGGTCCCAATCTCATCTAGTTTTTAATACTTAGATACAGATAACACGTATATCTATTTAATAGAATATGGTGTAACAGACGGCTTCTTCCAAACATAAATGATGGGGCGCTTATGTATGCGTAACTATATGATATGGGTAAATGAGTTATGGCTATATTCAAATAGATCGGAATCGAGGCGGATATCTGAAATGAAAAGTCAATGTGTATCTTATCTATTATCTTATCTATATGGATATAGATATCTATGGGGGATCTTATAAAGTGAATGTTATTATTTTAACCCTAACCAATTTTCTCAATTACTCCTAAAGTAAAGAGTTACATCAGAATGGTGCTAGTTGATGAGAGTTACTTCGGGAATAAAAAAAGGAAAATAAAATCCATTTGGACTATTTTCTCACTTCCAATAAAATGTAACTGGATCTAGTATGAGTTGGCGATCTAAACATATATGGATAGAACTTCTAGCGGGGTCTCGAAAAATAAGTAATTTCTGCTGGGCCTTTACCCTTTTTTTAGGTTCATTAGGATTCGTATTGGTTGGAACTTCCAGTTATCTCGGTAAGAATTTGATATCTTTAGTTCCGTCTCAGGAAATCCATTTTTTCCCACAGGGGATCGTGATGTCTTTCTACGGGATCGCGGGTCTCTTTATTAGTTCCTATTTGTGGTGCACAATTTCATGGAATGTGGGTAGTGGCTATGATCGATTCGATAAAAAAGAAGGAATAGTGTGTATTTTTCGTTGGGGATTCCCTGGAAAAAATCGTCGTATCTTCCTACGATTCCGTATGAAAGATATTCAGTCCATCAGAATAGAAGTTAAAGGGAGGATTTATGCTCGTCATATCCTTTATATGGAAATCAAAGGGCAGGGGGACATTCCCTTAACGCGTAGTGATGAGAATTTGACTCGGCGAGAAATTGAGATAAAAGCTGCCGAATTGGCCTATTTCTTGCGCGTACCAATTGAAGTATTTTCAAATTAACTTTTTTTTGAACTGAAGAAAAAATGCTTTCTGAGTGGGAGGGGAAAAATTCAAGAATTCTCTTTTTTTTCTATAGCATAGCTTAAGGTTTTGTTTTTTTTTTTTAATATAAACTATTTTGACAGAAGGGGAGTTCCTTTGGTTCGAAGTCCGAATAATATTCATTGAAGTGGGTTTTTCAGGAATTCATCGAAAGGACTTCGAATTTGCTCAATGGAGGTATCTGGAAACAAGATTTTTTGAATTATTTCTTCATTCGAATTTGAAGGGGGCTCTTATTCTATTTCTGTATTCTTTCTAGATTCAAGGACTAGCCCCGGAATCACAAATAAAAAACAAATAAAAAATAGGAAATAGATTCATAGGTTAGATAGATGCCTTGTAATAGAACTTATGGTTGATAGAAAAATCAAATATTAGATCACATAAATTCGACGAATCAGGTGGGTTCATTAAGAATTCCAATTTACAGATGAAAAAATGGCAAAAAAGAAATTATTTCTTCCTCTTCTATATCTTACATCTATAGTATTTTTGCCCTGGTGTATCTCTCTCTCATTTAATAAAAGTCTTGAATCTTGGGTTACTAATTGGTGGAACACTAGGCAATCTGAAACTTTTTTGACTGATATTCAAGAAAAGAGTATTCTAGAAAAATTCATAGAATTAGAAGAACTTTTACTCTTGGACGAAATGATAAAAGAAGACCCGGAAACAGATCTCCAAACGCTTCGTATCGGAATCCACAAGGAAACGATCCAATTGATGAAGATGTACAACGAGGATTATATCCATACGATTTTGCACTTCTCGACAAATATAATCTGTTTCATTATTTTCAGTGGTTATTCTATTCTGGGTAATGAAGAACTTGTTATTCTTAACTCTTGGGTTCAAGAATTTCTATATAACTTAAGTGACACAATAAAAGCTTTTTCTATTCTTTTATTAACTGATTTATGTATCGGATTCCATTCACCCCATGGTTGGGAACTTATGATTGGCTATGTCTACAAAGATTTTGGATTTGCTCATAACGACCAAATTATATCTGGTCTTGTTTCCACTTTTCCAGTCATTATAGATACAATTTTAAAATATTGGATCTTTCGTTATTTAAATCGTGTATCTCCATCACTTGTAGTGATTTATCATTCAATGAATGACTGATCCAACTATAATATGTTACATAAGCAAAACATTTTAAAAAGCAAAACATTTTTAAACGTACTTATACTTACTCTTTCGAACGAGACGAAGATTTCTCCTATTCCTATATTCCAGTAAAATTATTTCAGTAAATCGCAGAATTGTGGATAGGGACTATACAAGCGACCTACCTAATTTTATTGTATACATTTTCGGGATCAATGATTGGACCATGCAAATTCAAAATACCTTTTCTTGGATAAAGAAAGAGATTACTCGCTCTATTTCCGTATCGATTATGATATATATCATAACTCGGACATCCATTTCAAATGCATATCCCATTTTTGCACAGCAGGGTTATGAAAATCCACGAGAAGCAACCGGGCGGATTGTATGTGCCAATTGCCATTTAGCTAATAAGCCCGTGGAAATTGAGGTTCCACAAGCGGTACTTCCTGATACTGTATTTGAAGCAGTTGTTCGAATTCCTTATGATATGCAAGTGAAACAAGTTCTTGCTAATGGTAAAAAGGGGGGTTTGAATGTGGGGGCTGTTCTTATTTTACCTGAGGGGTTTGAATTAGCCCCCCCCGATCGTATTTCGCCTGAGCTGAAAGAAAAGATAGGCAATCTGTCTTTTCAAAACTATCGCCCCACTAAAAAAAATATTCTTGTTATAGGTCCTGTTCCTGGTCAGAAATATAGTGAAATAACCTTTCCTATTCTTTCTCCGGACCCCGCCACTAATAAAGATGTTCACTTTTTAAAATATCCCATATATGTAGGCGGGAATAGAGGAAGGGGCCAGATTTATCCTGATGGGAGCAAGAGTAATAATACAGTTTATAATGCTACAGCGGCTGGTATAGTAAGTAAAATCATACGAAAAGAAAAAGGGGGATATGAAATAACCATAACAGATGCGTTGGATGGACGTCAAGTGGTTGATATTATCCCCCCAGGGCCCGAACTTCTTGTTTCAGAGGGCGAATCTATCAAACTTGATCAGCCATTAACGAGTAATCCTAATGTGGGTGGATTTGGGCAAGGGGATGCGGAAATAGTACTTCAAGATCCATTACGTGTCCAAGGCCTTTTGTTCTTCTTGGCATCTGTTATTTTGGCACAAATATTTTTGGTTCTTAAGAAGAAACAGTTTGAGAAGGTTCAATTGTCTGAAATGAATTTCTAGATTCGCAATTTTATCAGCATCGAGTTGAGTTCATAAAAAGAATCAAATTCTTGTTGGAAATTATTTGTACCGCATTCCTAGTCATAGTATGTATATTCTGAAGAAGAAGACTATTTGACTTTATTCCTTCTTTGTTTTTTCAAGCCAAATTGGAGCAGCGTGACTGACTATATCATTATTGCATTATTGTTTCAATGTCCTAGAATAGAAAATAGAATAGATCAATAGTTTTCTAGTCTAATAGACTACCTAATATATTAAAAAAATCTAAAATTCCACTGGGCACTAACCATAACATAAGTAAGTGGAGAATAGAAAGCAAAGGATTCTTTGTCTTCTTCGTCTTCGACACAAGAAGGGAAGTTTGCACATTCCTTTCTTGTGTCGAAATAATAATGGTTTTTGATCTCGTTCGTCAAAGATTACTATTCTTAAAGATTACGGTTCTTTTCTTTGTTTCGATTTTTTACAGGTTTATCAGAACTATTTTTTGAAATTTTTTACGTATACATACCAAAAAGATTGAACAAACAAAAAAATAGAGGGAAATCTTTTGAGAAAATAGAACTTAGTCAATGAATTTATAAAAAAAAAATTTCAACTTTGATGAACTACTAAATAGAGTAGGGGTCTATCAGAAGGGATTTGGGTAATTTCTGATCTACAGAAATAGATATTGGAATTGTGTCATTCAGGAAAACGAAACCGAGCAATTCCGCCTCTCCTTGCCTCTAACTTTGAAAGTATCAATAGATACTGTCCATCAAGTAAGAGATGTTCTAAATCAATTAATGAAGTTTTCAAAAACATTAACATTATAAAAACGAAAATGAAATGATGTTTTTTTAAACATCGGGTAAAGTGATCTATTTTATCATTTATATGAATAAAATATTATGAAAGCGCTTACGCAAGGGGTAGAATCCCCTTGCGTTCGTAAGTTTTCAGGTCGGCAACTTAGTTCATGGGATTATTAGATTATTACAGAGATGAACCTAACCCGGAGTATGAACCATAAAAGAAAATACCTATTAAACCGATCACAAGAATACCAGTTACAGTACCTATTATCCAAAGAGGAATCCTTCCAGTAGTATCGGCCATTTATCCCGCTTCCCTCCACCATTTCATCAAGTTGTCATGCTAGCGACATAAACAGTCATAGATAATTATGAGATGTGATCCTTCCGAATGGGATAAGCAAATTCTTACTATTATTTAGGATTTTACTATTGTCTTTTCTTCTATTA